ATAACAAGAATATTTTTTTTATTGGGACGATAACTCTGAAAAGACAAATTTCCTATCTTTTCTTTCAACTTAGGAGAAATACGATCGGTTGGAGCTAGCTCAAATCCCTCGGGTAAAATAAGAACAGCACCCACATTCAAACCCCCTTTTTTACCATTAGCAAGAACTTGTTTCAATTGCATATCATAAGGAATTCGAACAACGGCTTCAAATACAGTATCAGGAAACACAGCTTGCGGAACTTCAATCTCCACGGGCTTATTAGCTAAATGACAATTGGCACATACAATGCGTCCAGTTGTTTCTCGTGGATTTTCATAAGCCTGTTGCGCAAAAATGGGATACGCATTTGAAATAGATACTCGACTTAGTACATATATCATGATCAACACATAAACATAAATGGATCGAGTCATTTGTTTTTTTACCCAATAAAAAGGATTTCTATTTTGCATGTCCAATTAGATATTTTAGAAATTATACAATAAATTACATAGAAAACTAGTCTAGTTTCCTATAAAGAATCTGTTATTGTTGTACTGACACAGTACTGAAATAGTTTGTTGAGAATATAGGACTAATACCTTGAACAGGTAAAAATGGAAAAAAGTCACTAAAAAATGATTAGAAAAAAAATTCTGATTGAATTGAGATAAGAAGATGAAATTAAATTTTCATTCATTCATTGAATGATAAATTACTACAAGCGAAGGAGATACACGATTTAAATAATTGAATATCCAACATTTCACAATTGTATCTAGAATAACTGGAAAAGTAGAAACAAGACCAGATATAATCTGGTCCTTATGTGTCAACCCAAAATCCTTGTAGACCGAACCAATTAGTAGTTCCCAACCATGAGTTGAATGAAATCCAATTCCTAAATCAGTAACTAAAAGAATTGAGAAAGCTTTTATTGTGTCACTTAAGTTATAGAAGAATTCCTGACCCCATGAATTAAGAATGATAAGTTCCTCATTACCCAGAATAAAATAACCATTTAAAATACTGAAACAGATTAGATTTGTTGACAAATGCAAAAGGAGATGAAAATTATATTCATTGTATGTATTAACTAATTCTATCGTTTCCTTGTGTATTCCTATACTGGGTTTTTGTATATATGTTTCCGAGTACTCTTTTAGAATTTCCTCTAACAAAAGAAACTCTTCTAATTCTATGAATCTTTCTAAAACATGTTTCTCTTGAATAAAATTCAAGAGAGTTTCGGATTGACTCGTATTCCACCAATTACTAATCCAAAGTTCTAAACATTTTTGAAATGAAAGAAAGACTGCCCAGGGCAAAAATGCTATAGATGCAAAATATGGGAAAGAGTAGAATGTTTTCTTTTTTTTCATTTTTTTATTTGTAAATGAAATAGTTAATAAACCTCCTTTATCCAATGATTCTAAATAATATTTATTTCTTTTATATAAGATATTGAATGAAATATGACTTTTCTAACAAGCAGGGTATGGAATCTATTATTTTCTTTGTATACTAATTTAGTTCTTAGATTCTTAGACCTAAACAGAGTATAGAAATAGAATAAAGGTTCTTTTTCTTTTTTTTTTTTACTGTTTCGAAGTCTTTCACCGTGCTGTATGTATAACTAAAACTCAGAAAAAGAAAATTAACTCAGAAAAAGAAAATTTCAATTCCAAATCTTCTATCTCAAAAAACAACAGGATTTATTACAACATTTATATTCGTATAAATCTCTACTTCATAAATATTAATTTATGATAAAAATTAATTTCTTACTTTTCCCTTTTTTCTAGTATACCAGAATGGAGTTGGAACCCACATATACGTATACGATATATATTTGGCATATAAAAAAAGTAGTATACCAAAAATTAATTCTTTTCTGAATTGATTATTAATTTAGAATAGATTACTCTAATTTATTAGAGTAAGATTCATAGTAATTTCATATCATAGAAGTATTTTTCTTTTTAAATATCCTTCTCTTTTTTTGTTTTATTCTATGTGTGTTTTATTCGCTATAAATTCAAGGGAAAATAAAATCGAAAAATGTAATATGTTTTGTTCAAATGAACATTTCAAAAAGACATGAATTGGATTCAAAATGGAATCCACGATTTACGAATTCCTTTTCTTCTTCCTGATTTTGATTTTTCATTCAATTCATTTCAAAATACTTCAATTGGTACACACAAGAAATAGGCCAATTCGACAGCTTTTTGTTCAATCTCACGTGGCGTCAAAAAATTATCATCCGTACGAGTCAAGGGAATAGACCCTTGGCCCCTTATTTCCATATAAAGTACACGACGAGAATAAAAGCCCTCTTTATCCTCAACTCGGATTGATTGGATATCTTTCATAAGGAAGCGAAGAAAGATGCGACGATTTAGTCCAGGAAATCCCCAACGAAAAATACATACAATTCCTTTTTTTCTATCAAATAGGTCATAACCACTCCCTACGTTCCAAAAAATGGTGCACCACAAATACGAACTCATAAATAGACCTGCGATCCCGTAGAAAGACATTATGATTCCTTGTGGAAAAAAAAGTATTTTTTGAGATGGAAATAAGGATATGATATTTCCACTAAAATAACTGGAAGTTCCAACCACTACGAATCCTAGTGAACCTAAAAAAAGAATAAAAGACCAGAAAAAATTACTTGTTTTTCGAGACCCCGTTAGAAATTCTATCCATATATCTTTTGATCGCCAATTCATACTATACTAAATCCAGTTGTGTTCGATTGGAATTGAGAAAATAACCCAATCTTGACTTTATTTTTCTTGATTCCCTTGGAACTTTTATAAATTAGTACTTAAAATAATTAATTAGATAGATTAGATATTAGCATTATTTGATAGTTCCCAACTACTTTACGTAATGTAGAGTAATTGGGAGTTTTCTTTCCTATTTATTCTTTATTCAAACTATTTTCCCACCTTAAACTAACTAGAAATATAGGATTTATAAAATATTATTTTTTTGCACATAAATAAATAAAAAAATAATTGACAATGCTGGAAATATGAGGCCTATTAAAGGTACAAAAACAGAAGGTAAATTAAGATCTGTCATAGAATGGGTGCCTCGATTTGAATTTCATATTCGTATATCTATATTTCAATTTCTTTGTTTTTTTACCTTTCTAGTCTAGAATTATTTCGATTTTTTTGATTCGATAGATTTCTTTAGTCTTGATTCTGGAGTCACTCTTTTCTTTTTTTTTTTTTTTTTTTTTGAAACCTTGGCTTGGATTTATCCTCTCCCGCATTTTCTACCTCACGAACTTTTTTCAAAAAAGAAATAATTTGAAAAACTTCTTTTTTTCAAGAATGAAGAAAAAAAGAACTAAGGAATGTACTATTCACCCTATAAGTGAGATTACGGTTTTTGGTTTTGAATTACCTACTTAACTCAGGAGTTAGAATATTATTTTCAAACGGGAGTAGTCTTTCTTTGGTTCAAATGCAATTGTAGATAAAAGATTGTAGATAGAAGTTATTAGATATCACAGTATTGACTCTACTAAAAACTTCTACCTATTTAGTTTTTTCCTTGTATCCAATTCAAATTAATTGTCATTAGTTAGAGAATCATTAGTTAGAGAATTTTTGAAATATGCTTTTATTTAGACATGTCTACTTCTTATGCATTATGCACAAATTACTTCTTGATCATATGTTCTCTTGATCCATATGATTAAGGGGGATCATTGCTTTTTGGATTTGTAGTTTACGTATCCAACAATGATTCGGAAGAGGTGGGATTCTCCTCTGCTTGATATAGTTTTTTTTATTCTAGTATTTGAATTTGAATCATAATCACTTATCTCGATCAGTACTCTATCTTCCAGTACCAGGCGTATACGATTTCGACGTATAAGATAACCCAGAATGATTTGACTATGATGATCCAAACGTACGTAGGACATAATATCTTTTATTGGTTCCACAAGAGTTCTTTTTTTCCTCCTAAAAAAAAAGAGAGAATAATATTTTTTCGCATTATTATAACTTATGCTCATCCCAATTGAACAAATAGAGGAAAAAAAAAGAAAAAAGTCTACATTAAATGTTAATAGATGTGGATTCATTTTTGATACATTAATTCGAAAATAGAAATTCAGGATTCAATTTTTTTAGTTTGAATTCGACGAAAAAGGAAAAATTCTAAGAACTTTTATTTGCTTGGATTCAAATCTGACGAGAATAATATTCTACAACTAAGAATTCATCTATTTGCAAACCAACTTCTTGCCTATCTATTATTTTTTTTACTCGTCCTGTATAGTTTTTTGAAATAGTCAAATGTTTTGGCAATTTATTTTGGGCAGATGAAGCAATAGATTTTTTAACAAGATCAAAAGATCTTTCGTTATCCTTTATAGTAATGATATCTCTGGGTTTGCAACGATAACTTGGTATATCAACTATATGACCATTAACTAAAATATGTCTATGGTTCACCAATTGTCTGGCTCCAGGAATGGTCGAAGCCATACCCAAACGAAAAAGGATGTTATCCAAACGCATTTCAAGCAGTTGTAACAAAACTTGACCTGTTGATCCTTTGCTTTTTCCAGCGATATGTATATATCTAACTAATTGTCGTTCTGTCAAACCATAGTGAAAACGTATTTTCTGTTTTTCTTCTAAACGAATACGATATGGTTTTTTTTTTTTCCTAAAAGGAATTTTAGCATCAACAGGTCTAAATTTCAATTTTCTATATTTCTTTCTTTGAACTAGTCCTGGTAAAGCTCGCAGACGGCGTATTTTTTTGAAACGAGGTCCTCGATAACGAGACATAAAAATTCCTCCTTTTTTTTTTTTATGAGAATTTCATTTTGAAAAATCAAAATTAAAACTGAATTAAAGAATAAACAAAACAAGATCGTAAAGTAAAATACTAAAAAAAAAGTATCATCAATTGGATTTTTTGTATATAGATTTTTTTGATTAAAAGTTGAGACTGGTTCTTTTTTTTGTAGAGATTAGAGATTTCAATCTCTATAATTTTTTTTCTTATTTAATTAATAAATCTAATTAAGAAATCATAGATAAAGATTGTTTTCACTTAATCGAAAGTTCTTTTTTAGTTATTAGAAAGATTATTGCTGAAATAAAACAAGGTATATCATAATATACATCTTATAGAAATATAAGAACATATTTTTTTATACAAATTTTCTTTTACTTAAAAAAAGCTCAAGAATTTTTTTTTGACCAATTCTAAAATGAGAATAAAATATTAAAATGCAAGCAGATGAATTAGAAAAATTTTTGCTCAATTATTATTTTAAATGATTTATAATGATATTATAAGTGAAACTTCATAAAATAAAAAATTGAAAATATTTCAATTTTATTTAAAGTAGTTAAATTCTAGTTAAATAAATTTCAATAATTTATCAGATCAAAAAAATAGAAAAAAGAATTTCTATTCTTTTTTATTTACTCTTTTAGGTTTTGTTTTGAAACTTCGTTAGGTTTTGAAAACAAGAATAAAGAGGCCTTTCTTTGAAAAAAGAGACATCATGTTATGTAATAATTCCGAACAAAACAAATAAATAAAATTTAAGAGACTAAATTCTTACTGAAGAATTTTCAGTACAAACATATTATGTTTGATAAATTAAAACATTAGAAGTTTCAGTACAAACATATTATGTTTGATGAATTAAATATTTCTTTCTGGTTTGGAAAAAAGAAAGAATATGGTATTTTACTAAAATTTTTTTATTTCTTTTTCTTTTAAATTTTAAATATAAATAAAAGAGATTCTTAGAATAAATTTCATTTTCGAATTGAAATTCTGCTTTAATATATTTAAAAAAATATTAAAAAAATGTAAACTATATCTTTTGTTTCATAAAATAAACAAACCTGGGACGGAAGGATTCGAACCTTCGCAATAACGGGACCAAAACCCGTTGCCTTACCGCTTGGCGACGCCCCATTTCCATCGATTTTCTATTCGAAACTAATAGAAATTATCATTATTATCGAATAATAATATATTTTTACTCTTTATTCTTCAATCTCAATCCAATTCCATAAATTGGATTGGAAGTGTTTTTGCTAGTATTCAACCAACATTTTTTGCTACGACAGACGAGAAATAAAAATTTGAAGTTTTTCAAACTTCAATTAACAAAATTGATTGTAACTAACTTATATATATAAAATTAACTTATATATATAATGAGTTTATATATAATGATAAAAAAAGAAACTTATGTCAAGAGTTTGATTTAATATATTGAAAATCATCAAAATTGAAAATGAAAATGCTCAATATATCAGACGCTTCTGAACCAGTTGTATAAAATATACATATATATGTTAAGATAAAAAGAGGGCAAAAACGGAATCCAACGTTTTTTTATTTTATTTTTTTTTTTTTGGAAAGCGAGAGATTTTTTATTTTTCAATTAAAATTAAAATAAAGAATCTATAAAAAAAATCCATTCTCGAAATCGAACCGTTGACCATTGCATTGCAAATTGGATGCTATAACCCATGAGCTAAAGAGATTCCTATGAAAAATATTAAATTAAATTTAATTGTAGTTTTATTCTTCGAAAGAAGACTTCTTCAAAAAAAAAAAATAAAAAATATTTTCTATTTCGAGGCCCTCAGTACTATTTTTTTAGCATGATAATTGAAGTGAAAAAAAAAAAAGAAAAAACCTTGATAGGAGTTTCAAGTATAGTATAGTATCCCGAATCTATTTTACGATTCAGAATTCTATTCGAATTTTTTCTCTTTTTGCCAAGATACTTGAATCAAATCTACTAGTTACAGAATATTTTGTAATGAGTTGGATATCTTAAGTATCAGCGTCCTTTTATTTTTATAGAATCTAAATCTAAGAAAAAGAACTATCCTACTCCTACCTAAAAAGTGTTATCTACCATCATAGCAAGTAAAAAGTAGTAGAGTAGATAAAACTTCTTTTCAGAAATATTCGATCAATTTACGTAGTAAAAATCCATCTATGATGCAAATTCAAAAAAGAATTGACCAATTAAACTAACATCCACTGTAGGGTAAACCAAACCATCATCTCTCAAGCTTCTCCGGCTGATTTTACTCTAATCCTAGAGAAATAAACTTAGATTCCTAGAGAAATAGACTTAGATAAAAAGTCAGTTCCTATTCTCCAAAAAATCATACTAGCCCTTTTCCCCGCGTTTTTGGATGGTATAAAAATATTTTTGAAGACAAAAGTCATCGGTTCAAATCCAAGGAAGGCCCTTTTTCCTATTTTCTTTTTTGTTTTTCAAAGGAACTCTATTTTTTTTTAAGAAAAAATGAGCCCTCATTAACTAGTCATAATATCCAAATACATACATAGTATGTTAACATTTTAACACATATAGATAAAAATGGAGATAATATAGGATAGGATCAAAAATTTGATTGATCGTTTTTTATAATTAAGATATTATATGAAAGTAGAAATCCTTGTATTCTCATTTGAGAATGAGAATCGAGAAAAGGATTTAGGATTTGGGAAAAACCTAAAGAAAAGGAAGAATTTTTCAATCTGTTTTTCTCATTTTTCTCTTATAATTATAAAAATAATTTATAAAATTATCTAATCTACAAGAACGAAATCTTTTTATGCTTAATATCTTTAGTTTAATCTGTATCTGTCTTAATTCTGTCTTTTATCCGAGTAGTTCTTTCTTGGCCAAATTGCCTGAAGCTTATGCGATTTTCAATCCAATTGTAGATATTATGCCTGTTATACCTGTATTCTTTTTTCTCTTAGCTTTTGTTTGGCAAGCTGCTGTAAGTTTTCGATAAAATTTGAAATCTTTTAATAAATCAATTCGAAAAATGGATATTAAAAAGCGACTTATAATTATAATATAGTGACTTATATTATAGTTATTCCCAGAATCGAGATTAATATGCAATTAATCATTGCAGCAATAAATTGGAATCAGCTTTTTTTCTGTCTGTTCTGATCTTCCAATGAGTGCAAACCTTTAAGTTTCTAAAATAACTAATTCTTAAATACGAGAAAAAATTTGAAAAAAAAGATTCTTTCTCTTAAACTTAAATAAGAAAACAAGGTTTTTTTTCGTAAGAAAAGGTAATTTATTCCCTTAAAAACAAAAAAAAGATCTTGGAGATTTTATAATGCTTACTCTCAAACTTTTTGTTTACACAGTAGTTATATTCTTTGTGTCCCTTTTTATCTTCGGATTTTTATCTAATGATCCAGGGCGTAATCCTGGGCGTGAGGAATAAAAGCAAAAGATTCTTAGTTTTTCTTTTTTTCTTTATTTTTTTTTATCATTAATTTTCTTATGATACAATAATATGAATCAAAATTCTTATGAATCCAAAAATACTAAATCATAAGAGAGAGCGGAAAGAGAGGGATTCGAACCCTCGGTACAAAAAATTCGTACAACGGATTAGCAATCCGCCGCTTTAGTCCACTCAGCCATCTCTCCAAATTCATTAAAAATCAATGATTTTTTCTGCGCTGTGATGTGATATATAAAATAAAGATTTAGAAAAATCCTTGTTTTTTTATTCTATATGAAATAGAAAGAGAAAGTACAATTTTATTAGGAAATCTACTTTTCTATATTATATTCTTGAATATATATTATTCAAATTCATATATACTAATAAAAAAAAAATGATTTTGAATTAATCACTTTCTTACAATAAATTATAAAAGCAAGATATAAAAGTATAAAAGATATAAAGAAACATATCGAAATTTTTCGAATTTTCTTATCAAAACATTAATAAGATAAGAAAATTCGAAATATAATATATACTATATTTCGATAATAACTTAAATATTTTGATCATAACTGAAATTACTTCAAAAAAAATTTTTCTTCAAATTACTTAATTTGTTTTTTTTTTTAGTTAATTTTTTTTTACGAAATCTTACCCCAGCCTGATCTGGTTAAAAACTAACCAAGCTTTTCCTTCTCTACCCTTAGTTCAAGGGATATTTCATGGATCATCAGGATCCAATGTTTTTTTATATAAAAAACAAAAAAAAACAAAAATATTAAATTAACAATAATATTGTTTATTGAAATAGCAACAACAATATAAATTATCATTTTCATATTTCTGTTTCATTCTAATATCTAAAAGTATTATTATTATTATATAATATAGGATTCTTTTTGGATTTTATATCCTTTTTTTTTCAAATCAAAGATGACTCTTGATTAGTTAGTCAAGAATCAAAACATTTAATAACATTTCATATATATAAAACTAGTCTTTCATATTGTTAAAAACTATTCATATATGAAATATTTTTGAAATATTTTGTTTTGAAAATATTTCGATCAAATTTAATAGAATTTTATCGCATTAGAATTAATTTATTTATTACATAAATCTCCTTACTTTTTTTAATTATTTAATAAAATTTCTTCCAATTGCGATGAATTACTATATTATCATATAAGATCTATATATTTGCTAAATTAAGATCTATCTATTAATTTGCTAAATTAAGATCTATCTATTAATTTGCTAAATTAAGATCTATCTGATATGTTAGCAACATTGAAAAAATAAAAAACATATAAAATAAAAAATCTATAGTTGACCTTTAAAAAAAAAAATCCTTCATACATATGGAATCAAAACCTTGAATTTATTTAGTAATGATAATGACTTCTTTTCAAACAATAAAAAAAAAAAATAACAAAAAATCTAACTAGAGATCTAGAGATTTGTTTCTTATTATATTAGAAACTTATGTTTTTAATTGAATAATTTTTATGAAAAAAATGAAACTTTATTTATTTTATTGATTTTTTTTATTTATTCTCTACGCGGAGACGAAATATATGGTATGGCAAAATCAAAATTCTCAGAATTCAGATGCTATTTTTATCCTATCTCATATTTATTCGACAAATGATGTATTTATATACTATAATAAATATATAGCGGGTATAGTTTAGTGGTAAAAGTGTGATTCGTTCTATTAAAAATCTAACTTAAAAGTTAAGGGATCCTTCAGTTTTTTTCTGGGATCAAAAAATTTTTTTTTATTTAAAAAAAAAGGGTTTCATCCTTATCCTCTCAATAGAATTTTGTATTTGAGGAAACATATACATTATCACGATTCTTTCTTTTTCAAAAAAAGCTAATTGAAATTGGATATTCAATTATGGATAGAAAGTCGTGAAGCATAATTTTGAATTGGATTGAAATGTATCCAGTTTATATATAAAGTATAAGTAAAGGATCTATGGATAAAGATGCAAAAGTTGATTTCCAATCGTAACTAGATCTTCGATTTTTTGATTCGAAAAAAGAATTTTTTGAAGCAAAATAGTTCAAAAATGATGGTTCTAATTTGCTAGAACCATGAAAATATTCTATATTCAGCTCGGTAGAAACGAAATTCTTTTCCTGAAGATCATACAAATAAAAATAGAAAACGAAGTAACTAAACTAGAGAAATTTAATATAATATAATTTCTCTTCTTCAGAAGGATCATCTAAAAAGCAGATAATTTTAGATACATTCAGACAGAAAAGCTGACATAGATGTTATGGATCTAATGTATCCTTGATGAGAATACATTATTCAATCTTCCATAAAGGAGCCGAATGAAACAAAAATCTCATGTTCGGTTTTGAATTAGAGACGTTCAAAATGATCAAGCAACGTCGACTATAACCCCTAGCCTTCCAAGCTAACGATGCGGGTTCGATTCCCGCTACCCGCTTTTTATTTCTTATATATATATCCTAAGTTTTTATATACATCTTTTCTTTTTCTCTCAACCAATTTGTAAAAAATATAAAAAAAATCTTTGTTTGATCTAAACAAAATCAAATTTGGTATGAAAAGCGTCCATTGTCTAACGGATAGGACAGAGGTCTTCTAAACCTTTGGTATAGGTTCAAATCCTATTGGACGCAATTTCTTTCATCTTGTTAAATTTAACAATTTAACACAAAGCTTAGTTTTTTTCACGGAATGGATCATAAATAAGGTATGTCAAGGATAATTACTGTGAAATAACCATTCCTGACATATCTATATCAAAATAACTTACTTATCCTAATATGGATTAAACGAATCTATAATTCAACAATATTTCTAAAAATTATATATCTTAGAATAAATTTTTTTTATGAAAAAAGAAGTCTTTATGTATCCCTCTTTTTATTTAATAAAGATTCATTGAAGTTTTTTGAGAATTTATCTACCCTCATCTTTTCTTCCAGACATTTCGGGATTTGCCCTGTAAATCCTAAAGCGGAAATAGGAAAAGTTGATATGCCCCTTAACTCCCTTACTAACTCTTCTATCTTAAACTTAAATCGAAACTTATTAATAATGGAAAAAAAATTCATAAGCTCAGATACTTGAGCATAAATTTCTTTTTTTTTTTTTTTCAAAATAGTTTTCTGTTATACCTATATTGTCTATTATAGATACATTCTTCAAATCTATTTTGTCTAAAAGATCTTTTGTTGTTTTGATGTTATCTTTTTTGAGATTTTTCAAAGTATTTTTTGTTGTTTTGATGTTATCTTTTTTGAGATTTTTCAAAGTATTTAATGAAAATGCTAATCGGTTAATGGAAAATTTCTCAACAGAAAAACAAGAGGATATTAAAACCTCTCCTTTGTAGTTTTTTGATACAAACTTTGAACACCAGTGATCTCGGTCGAAGTCGCACTTTAAATCATAGCAAAAAAACCAAAAATCGTAATTGAAATCTTTTATTTTTTCAACTAGCAACTAGAAATGATTCCAAAGCCCTTTTTGAGAATTTTTATCTTACGATCTGTGTGTTTTTTTTCTTATTTTGCTTATATTTTTACTTATATGTATGTATAAATAGAAAATTATGTATAAATAGAAAAAAAATTATATGTATAAATAGAAAAAAAATTATATGTAGAAATAGAAAATTATGTATAAATAGAAAATAAAAATGTATAAATAGAAAATAAAATTTTTTGATTTAGATAGATCTAAACCTTATGTTTTTCACTTGTAAAATAAAAATATGTTAAATTCGGGATATAATCCCATCGACGTATTGAATAATATAAATAAATGAAATCCAATCTTGCATTATAAGAAAATATGAAATTGAATGGATCTATATCCATAATATGGTTACTTAAGAATGAATAAGATTTTCCAAATTCCGTAACATAGTTTAGCTATGATGAAATCAAAAGTCTGCAACAGAGAAAAAACTTGTTGTTGAGTTAATTAGTTTTGAACTAATTGAGTTATAGTAAACTTGGTGCGGAGACGTTGAACCCGTGGGATGGCAGATTCTTGTTTAACTACCAGACTGTTGTACTTTTCGAGGTATAAGGAAATTAAGGCAATGATTATTGCCTTATATTTATAAGGGGATTTGAACCTTCAAAAATCTTCTACCCCCATTTTTATTGATTTTTTATTCAAAACTAATAACAAATGAATAGAAAAATAGTGGTTTTCCTATTTTTTTAACCTCACTCATTACTAACCCTTTAATGTACTACATTAAAAAAATTTCTACGTCTATACCAAATCTTAGATGATTTGCTAATAAATAAGAAATAAGTGACTTTTTTATTATTTTATTCAATAAAAGCAATTTTCATTTGATAGGAAAATAGTGATTTTATCAGCAAAAAAAATCAAATTTTTCTAATCAAAATGTTATCTTTTTTAATTTTTCCTAGCAATTTTTAGTAAAAAAAGCAAATCATTCAATGACAGAGAAAAAAAAAAGATACAATCTTAATTTCGATTAACTCAAGTTTTCAATTTCATTTGAAAAAAAAAAATAAATGTAGAACTTTAGATTATTGAAAATCAATAATTAATTAATAAAATCATTTCTGACTAAACTAAAAAATAAATAAAAAAATGGATGAGATATTAGAAATAGAAGAGAAATAGATAAAAATAAAAATTGCATTTTAGTCTCAAAAAAAGAAGAAAGAAAAGGGGATATGGCGAAATTGGTAGACGCTACGGACTTACATTGGATTGAGCCTTGGTATGGAAACTTGCTAAGTGTTAACTTCCAAATTCAGAGAAACCCTGGAATTAAAAAAGGGCAATCCTGAGCCAAATCATTATTTTGAAAAAATATAAAAAAATATATAATATATATAGAATATTATTATTCTAAATTTTTTATTATATTATAAAATTTTTTTTTTATATAAAAAAAGGATAGGTGCAGAGACTCGATGGAAGCTATTCTAACGAATAGAGTTTATTATGTTGCATTGCTAGAATTTCTCTCTCGAGACGAAATAAAAGAAAGGATAGCCGTCTATACCAAAGACGTACGTATATACTGATTAATCAAATGATTAATCATGATAACAATCAAATAATATTTTCATATGAATTAAGAAATTGCTATTGATTATGGAATAGCAAATTCCTAAATTTTGCTGAATTCAAAAAATAATGAATCCTTTATGGTGAATTGATTCGAATATGAAGTTCAATGAAAAAAAAACTCAATTTTGAGTAATAAATTGAATATATTATTAATTATATATAGAGTTTTTTATATTGAAGAAAAAATGATGATAAATCCAAGAAGAATAAAGAGAGAGTCCATTCTACATGTCAATATCGACAACAATGAAATTTATAGTAAGAGGAAAATCCGTCGATTTTTTAAATCATGAGGGTTCAAGTCCCTCTATCCCCAATAAAAAGCCCATTTGATTTCCTAAATTTTTCTTCTTTTTTTTGATTTTGATGAAAAAGTGAAAAAAGATTTACTAAACTTTCTAATTCATTCTAGTTTTTCATTTGGCAAATAGATCTTCAAAAAAAATGCATTTTATACAATATTTCTATATGCTTTTATTATAAAAGCATATGAAAAGAATCTAAGCATAGGCAAAGAATCTCTATATTGAAATAATTACCAATTATTATTAATATTTATATTACCAATTAATATAAATATTTTAACATTTTTTTAATTGACGTAGATACAAGGGTATAGGTACGAGTATTCTACTCAGGTGATTCACAAGAAATTTGTGAGGATAGCCGGGATAGCTCAGGTGGTAGAGCAGAGGACTGAAAATCCTCGTGTCACCAGTTCGAATCTGGTTCCTGGTAAGACAAAAATAAAATATATTGGGTAAGAATTAATTCTATTATAGAATTTTATTCTAATTAATATATTTTAATTAATTAAAAAAAAAATATATATATATATATTTTTAGTATATAAACTCAATTTTTCATATTATTATTATATATATATATCCATATATATATATATAGAATGTTTTTTCACTTTTTCTATATAAAGAAATATAGAAATAGAAACATCATTTTTGAAAGATAATATAATAATATTTATTATCGAAATAAAAAAAAACTCTTTAGCTTTAGATAAAGAGTTGGAGGATAAGAATAGATAGAAAGAATGCTTTTTCAAATTTGATACCTTTTTATTTCTTAATTTGGTATTTCTTTATTTTTCTTTCTATTTATTCTGTTTCTTTCTTGCTTACCTTACTTTCTGAAGTACAATTCTAAAATCTTCAGTTGATAGAAAATAAATAAATATTTTATTTCTTTCTCCTCCAAATGAAAAAATCTAAATACTGTTAGCTTAGTATATCATGATTCGAATAGGAATCCAGCAGATATTTTGTTTATTTCATCTAAAATAGAATTTCAAAATATTCATTGACTTGAATAATGAAATTTGAAGTCGTGTCATATAAATGAACATTAGTTTTTTATCATTCAAAGGGCATCTTGCATTTCATAGAAATTTGGAGTAATATAGTCCTTACGCAAGGGCCAGCCTATCCAACTTTCAGGCATTAAGATACGTTTAAGACGTGGATGATTATGATAAGAGATTCCAAACATATCATAAGATTCACGTTCTTGAAAATCAGCACTTTTCCAAATCCATAAAACAGACGGAATTCTAGGATTATTTCTTGACACAAATACTTTTATACATATCTCTTCTGGATTATATATATCATATTGTATTCTTGTAAGATGATATACGCTACCTAAAAATCCCCCAGGTGCTACATCATAAACACACTGGGAGCGTAAATAATTGTAACCATATACATATAAAATGACAGCAATGGAGTCCCAATCCTCGGCCTTTATTTGTAAGGTTTCTATTCCTCGAGAATCAAAGCCTAAAGATCTATGAACTAGTTCATGATTGACTAGCCAATCAGATAAATAATTTTGCAAACGATCCTCCTCCATTATATTGATCTCTCTGACATTATTATGTATAAATTAAGTATTTCACCAAAAAATTGGAAAGTAGGTTGACTTGCTCTTTCTTAATTCTGCAAAAAATAACCTTACCTAATTAAGGTTAGTTCGTAAAAAGGTACTCAATTTTTAGATCTAAAAAATTTTTAGAAAATTTTTCTTTTTTCTGAAGTAGATTGTGATTGATTTATCCATTCCTGCTCGTAATTTCCAATATTAGTACTGTCTTGAACAAGAAATTGATGATTAGTAGTAAAACATCGATTTTCTTCTTGAGATCTAATTCTATCTTCAAATATTTCTCGAGATATCTTTTTACGAAGTTTTGTTATAGCATCTATAACTGCCTCTGGTTTAGGCGGGCATCCCGGTAAATAAACATCCACAGGAATTAGCTTATCAACTCCCCGAACAGTACTATAAGAATCAGTACTGAACATTCCCCCTGTTATAGTACAAGCTCCCATAGCAATGACATATTTTGGTTCAGGCATTTGTTCATATAATCGCACTAAAGAAGGAGCCATTTTCATTGTTACAGTGCCAGCTGTTAAAATTAGGTCCGCTTGCCTAGGACTTGATCTTGGTACCAATCCATAACGATCAAAATCAAATCGCGAACCTATTAATGAAGCAAATTCAATAAAACAACAACTAGTACCATATAAAAGAGGCCATAAACTGGAAAGTCTTGACCAATTTGAAAGATCATTTGATGTAGTTGAAATAACTGAATTGGGGGTTGTTTGATCAAGTAACGAGAACTCAATCAAATTCATAACCGTCTTAGTGTTAACGGAATTTTGTTCTTGTTTTTTTTTTCGTTTTTCTGAATATTTAGTTAAGACCATTCTAATGCTCCTTTTCGCCATGCATAAACTGAACCACCAATTAGGATAAGCACGAAAATAAGAGCTTCGATAAATAAAGATACACCTAATATATCGAAACTCATTGCCCATGGATAAAGAAAGACTGTTTCAACATCAAAAACAACAAAAACAAGAGCAAACATATAATAGCGAATTCGGAATTGTAACCAAGCATCTCCTATCGGTTCTATACCTGATTCATAAGTAGAAAGCTTTTCTGGTCCTTCACGAACCGGGGCTAAAAGTGCTGAAATCAAAAATGCTAAGATAGGCAAAAGGATTGATATTATGAGAAATGCCCATAAAATATCATATTCATAAAGCAGAAACATAAATGTACTCCTTCGTAAAAATGGAAATATGCTGAATTAATTAATTCGAATTAGCATTGTTAATTCATCCAGAACTTCTTCTCCTAAGTGAAACAAGAATATATTTTTCTCAAACAAACGAATTGACTTTGTGACATGTCTTGTTTAAAGATTCTATTTCATTCAATTCATTTAGAATTTCCATTCTAGTTAGATATAATGTAAACATAAGATCTTTTTAGACAGACGAGAAAAATTTCTCTCATTTGGTTTCACTTTCTATTTTTTTTTAGTTCTATCTTTTATTCCAAAAGTCCAAAAGATAGAATAAATAATAAATAAAAAAATATCTTATTTATTTAAAAAATTAAATAGTAAAAGACTATTAAGAATATAATAATATATTGGAACTTATTACATTCCAATAATTAATTAGATTAATTAGGATATATAATCTTATATTAAGATCTTAAAAGATATTAAGAGAGATAGTTCTCTAAACATACAAAAAAAAAAGTCTTGAAAAATGAAATGGATTAGGGCTATACGGACTCGAACCGTAGACCTTCTCGGTAAAACAGATCAAACTGAATTTATTATCGAAATGATTCGAACTGTTTCAAAGACCCAACATGCATTTTGTTGCATTGGGCTCTTTCATTAACTGAAAGAAAATCAGTTAATCCACCATATTTTTTCTTTATGGAAAAAATAAAGATAAAAAGATGATTCCGTGTGCTCTGATTCATTATAGGTATCCTGATCTAAGAGCAATACCAAAGTTTTTCAAAGAAGGGTTAGCTTGACTTAGGTCTGCCTTCGGCCTATTTTATTTCACCTAGGTGAAATGAAATTAATAGAATTAAGAAAATCTCTATCGTTCCACTGCAAGTATGACACTTTATACACCTTAAAGTCTCATAGGACGAAAAGAGGTTTTTTGAGGTCCTTATACTCATTATGCCTAGCATTGAATAGATTGGGTATTAACCTTATCAACTAGCAAATCAATGACAGGTTTTATTCGATTTTGTATCGAAAATCATATCAGAATCGAACTAAACCAAGTATTTGTCAGGCTATTGTTCTCCCTTAATTTCCAATCTATGGAGTAAGACATTGATTTTTGAATGTTCATTGCATAATAAGCTTCTTTGAAAAACATTGGCGCACGTGTAAACGAGGTGCTCTACCAACTGAGCTATAGCCCTTGTACGAAAAATCTTAACACAAAAAATATTTCTTGTCAAGCCTAATCCATATGAGAAATTTCTGAATCTATTTACTTTTAATAGATTGGTATTGCCTAGATAGAATATTCTATCTATAATTAGAAAAGTGATAGAATCTTATTTTTGGTTTTGAACTACCTACTTAACTCAGTGGTTAGAGTACTGCTTTCATACGGCGGGAGTCATTGGTTCAAATCCAATAGTAGGTAGAACTTATTAGATAAGATACTCTTGCATTTACTTTGGTATGTAATCTAATCTAATAAGTTAATTTTGATATTTCATTCTTTTTTTCTTTGTATCTGATTCAAACTGATTTTTTTCAATTCGAAGAAGACAGTATCAAAAACCACTAAGAAATATTTTTGACAGCCTCTACTCGTGTCCTAGCTCGTCTAAGAGCTAGATTCGCTTCAATGACTTGTCTTTTACCCTTAGCTTTCCTCAAGTTAGCTTCAGCTATTTCAAGAGTTTCTTGAGCTTCTTGCGGATCAATGTCAGTACTTTTCTCTGCATCATTTCCTAAAATGATGATTTCATTATTTCCAATTCTGGCAAAACCACCCATTAGAGCCACCCTTAACCATTGGTCGTTGAGGCGTATTCTCAAAAGACCTATATCGACAGCTGTGGCAATAGGAGCGTGATTTGGTAATACACCAATTTGACCACTATTTGTAGATAAAATGATTTCTTTTACTTCTGAATCCAGAATAATTCGATTAGGAGTCAGTACACAAAGTTTTAAGGTCATTTCTTCAATTTGCTTTATAAAGTTATAGCTTTCGCGGTAGCTTCATCGATATTACCCACCAAATAAAAAGCTTGCTCGGGCAATTCGTCTAATTCTCCGCAAAGGATCTGTTGAAATCCCCTAATGGTTTCTGCAAGACCAACATATTTTCCTGGAGAACCAGTAAAGACTTCTGCCACGAAGAAGGGTTGTGATAAGAAACGCTCAATTTTTCGTGCTCTTGCTACAGTTAAACGATCTTCCTCAGATAATTCATCTAATCCGAGAATCGCTATAATGTCCTGAAGTTCTTTGTAACGTTGTGAAGTTTGCTTAACTCTTTGCGCAGTTTCATAATGTTCATCGCCAACAATGCTTGGTTGTAACATAGTAGATGTTGAATCTAGGGGACTCACTGCTGGATAAATACCTTTGGCAGCTAATGGTCTTGATAGTACGGTAGTAGCATCTAAATGTGCAAATGTTGTAGCAGGAGCAGGGTCAGTCAAGTCATCTGCAGGTACGTAAACTGCTTGGATTGAAGTTATAGCTCCCTTTTTGGTAGAAGTAATTCTTTCTTGCAAAGAACCCATTTCTGTACTAAGGGTGGGTTGATAACCAACTGCGGAAGGCATTCTACCTAATAAAGCGGATACCTCTGATCCTGCTTGGACAAAGCGAAAGATATTGTCGATGAATAGAAGCACATCTTGTTTATTAACATCTCGGAAATATTCTGCCATAGTTAGGGCAGTTAAACCAACTCTCATACGAGCTCCTGGGGGTTCATTCATTTGACCATAGACTAGAGCTACTTTTGATTCCGAAAGATTTTTTTCATTAATAACTCCGGATTCTTTCATTTCCATATAAAGATCATTTCCTTCACGAGTACGTTCTCCTACTCCACCAAATACGGATACACCTCCGTGAGCTTTAGCAATGTTGTTGATCAATTCCATGATCAGTACTGTTTTGCCTACTCCAGCTCCCCCGAATAGTCCGATTTTTCCTCCACGGCGGTAAGGAGCTAAAAGATCTACTACTTTAATACCTGTTTCAAAGATTGATAATTTTGTATCTAATTCTATAAAAGCAGGTGCAGATCTATGAATAGGAGATATTGTACTAATATCCACAGGGCCTAAATTATCAATAGGTTCTCCAAGAACGTTGAAAATTCGTCCAAGGGTCGCTCCACCAACTGGAACACTTAAAGCAGCCCCTGTGTCAATCACTTCCATTCCTCTCGTTAAACCTTCTGTAGCACTCATAGCTACAGCTCTAACGAGACTATTTCCTAATAATTGTTGCACCTCACAAGTAACATTAATCTGCTGACCAACCGTATCTCGACCCTTAACTACCAAAGCATTATAAATATTAGGCATTTTCCCCGGAGGAAAGACAATATCGAGTACTGGGCCAATAATTTGAGCGATCTGTCCTATATTTTGTGTGGAAACCACAGGATTAGAAGTAGTAGGATTCATAATTAGAAAAATTTAAATATTTTGCAATTTTTTTTTTGCATAGTATCAAAGCAAAAACCAAAGCAAAAACCAATGTTCAATAGCAAGCTGATCAATTTAATTCAATAAAAAAGAAAACGAAAATAACATAATAACATTTAGTTAACGATCTAACCGATTGAATTTGAATCTTATTAAATTCGTTATTCATTCAATTTCAATAAGTTCTTTCTTAGGTTCAGTCAATCTTTTTTTATTTTTTAATCTAGATTAGATTTATGTTTTTAAATTCTTTCGTGGATGAATTATGCTTATTTTCACATCTAGGATTTAGATATACAAAACATATCACTGTCAAGCGGAAAACCCGTAAATATTCTGATTTTAAAAATAGATATTAAAATATAGGAAAAAAAATCCCATTAGAAATTTATCAATTTGCAAAACAAGAATAAGAATTGGATTCGCTTGCACTAGAAATATGAAAGAACATATAATTAAGGGTGTATTTGGTGCATCAAATATAATTAAGGGTGTATTTGATGCACCAAATACACCAAAAAATACCTCCAATATCATATAATGTCATGTTAGCATAACAATTAGAAATCTTAATTGATTTTTTTTTTGAAATGAAAGATTTTTACTGCATTTAAAGTCCATCTCGAGTAGATCTTGTTCTTTTGAGAATTCTTAATTCATAAGTTGTAAAAAGGGGCTTATGTCACCACAAACAGAGACTAAAGCTAATGTTGGGTTTAAAGCAGGGGTTAAAGATTACAAACTTACTTATTATACTCCTGAGTACGAAACCAAAGATACTGATATCTTGGCAGCGTTCCGAGTAACTCCTCAACCTGGAGTCCCTCCTGAAGAAGCAGGAGCTGCAGTAGCGGCGGAATCTTCTACTGGTACATGGACAACTGTTTGGACTGATGGACTTACCAGTCTTGATCGTTACAAAGGGCGATGCTATCATATCGAACCTGTTGCTGGAGAAGAAAATCAATATATTGCCTATATAGCTTATCCTTTAGACCTTTTCGAAGAAGGTTCTGTTACTAACATGTTTACTTCTATTGTAGGTAATGTATTTGGTTTCAAAGCCTTACGAGCTCTACGCTTGGAAGACTTACGAATTCCTCCTGCTTATTCAAAAACTTTCCAAGGTCCACCTCACGGTATCCAAGCTGAAAGAGATAAGTTGAACAAGTATGGTCGTCCTCTATTGGGATGTACTATTAAACCAAAATTGGGATTATCCGCAAAGAATTACGGTAGAGCATGTTATGAATGTCTACGTGGTGGACTTGATTTTACCAAAGATGATGAAAACGTAAACTCACAACCATTTATGCGTTGGAGAGATCGTTTCTTGTTCTGTGCCGAAGCAATTTATAAAGCACAAGCCGAAACAGGTGAAATCAAAGGGCACTACTTGAATGCTACTGCAGGTACATCTGAAGAAATGATCAAAAGAGCAGTATTTGCTAGAGAATTAGGAGTTCCTATCATCATGCATGACTACATAACTGGGGGATTCACTGCAAATACTAGTTTGTCTTTTTATTGCCGTGATAATGGTCTACTTCTGCACATCCACCGCGCAATGCATGCAGTTATTGATAGACAGAAAAACCATGGTATTCATTTCCGTGTACTAGCTAAAGCATTACGTATGTCTGGTGGAGATCATATTCACTCTGGTACAGTAGTAGGTAAACTGGAAGGTGAGCGTGAGATGACTTTAGGTTTTGTTGATTTACTACGTGATGATTATATTGAAAAAGATCGTAGCCGTGGTATCTTTTTCACTCAAGATTGGGTCTCTATGCCTGGTGTTATACCTGTGGCTTCAGGGGGTATCCATGTTTGGCATATGCCTGCTTTGACCGAAATCTTTGGAGATGATTCTGTACTTCAATTTGGTGGTGGAACCTTAGGACACCCTTGGGGAAATGCACCTGGTGCAGTAGCTAACAGGGTGGCTTTAGAAGCGTGCGTACAAGCTCGTAATGAAGGACGTGATCTTGCTCGTGAAGGTAATGAAATTATTCGCGCAGCAGCTAAATGGAGTCCAGAATTAGCCGCTGCTTGTGAAGTATGGAAAGCAATCAAATTTGACTTCGATCCGGTAGATAAACTAGATAAAGCGAAATAGAAAGATCAAAAAAAAACGCACATAATTCAGTAAGTTCTACCATAATTCAGTAAGTTTTACTAAATTGATTGCAATTCAACTCGGCCCAATCTTTTCCTAAAAAAAGGATTGAGCCGACTACGGATTTGATGAGAGCATGTACTATGGTTCGGTCAACCTTGTTTCTGATAGTTATGGGATCGCATCTTTCCCATTCCTGAGCTATCTAAATAGTACGAAAAGAAGGTCCGACTCCAAGTTGTTTAGGAGTAGTGGCCTTGAGTTTCTCGACCCTATTAGTTAGTAGGCAGGGAAGGGATATAACTCAGCGGTAGAGTGTCACCTTGACGTGGTGGAAGTCATCAGTTCGAGCCTGATTATCCCTAACCTAAAGCTAATCTGAGTTGTTCTATTTGGGCTTAGTTTGCTAAAAGGGCCTTAACGAATAAATAAATAAACTTCATAAG